TCTTCGAACCAATCATAAACTTTATTGAGATAGGTAAACCAAGGTTACTCCCCCTCTAAGAACTGTATATGAGAATTTCATCTCGTACAGCTCAAACAAAAAAAAGACCAAAATACTGATTGAAACGGATATGTAATATAAAGTTTTAAATTTATCTCTCAGTCAATATTATTTAAAGATATGAAAGAGTCAAAATGCCAAAGCTCTTCTTTGTAGTTAAATGCCAAAAAATCAAGTAAGCTCATTCGTCTTTATGTTGTGTTGATCGTTACAGGCCTCTTGAATCTTCTAGATTACCTATCTTTATTGTCTTTTTTATTTGTATGGAACGCGGATTTCTTCTTGTTTTCTTTATTATTGATAGGACTTCTCTTGTTAAGACCCTACTTCACTAATCAATTGAAACCTCAGATTCATACGAGAACCACGATAATTCAATGAAACCTTCAAAGTCCAAAGTTCACTGAGTGAGAACCATTGGATCATCACTTAATTCAATCAAAAAAATAGCTATAATGACTAAAAACATAAAATACAAAGAAGCGTTTGTCCTTTGATCCAAATAAGAGTTTATAAGCAGAAAAATATTTTGATTTATTAAAGTTTATAAGATAGAACGGAAAGAAGTCCGGCTACGAGGTCTGAGTATTAAGTATGAATCATAGTTCGAATACTTTGTGATCTATATTGATCTATTTCGTGCTCCCGGATACTCGAATGAATATCCGACGAAGTAAAACCATCTTGATAAAGATGACAGACCCCATTCTCTGTACTATCCATAGGGTCAATTCTAACAAGTCACACACTCATATTCCGGAAATATACAATGCAGAAAAAAAATTTCGCGGTCGAACTACCAAGGAGAACAGGCTAAAATTGTTAGACCTACATATTTTACTTTTTTGTATCGAGTTAAAAGCTAGAACTTCAAGATTCTTCTCAGTCTAATTCACTGAAATCCCATCCAGTAGAACAGAAGAATTATAAATCTCCAAAATAATGGATAGGAATACCGCAAATAGAGCCATTGCAACACCCATCAAAGGGGTCGTTCCCCATCCAGGAGCGACTTTACCATATTCGGAATTCAATGGTTTCAATAACTTCCCTACAGTCGTGCTTCTTGGACCAGATCTAGAACTCTCCTCAACAGTTTGTGTAGCCATAAATCTTATTTTGTATTCATTACGATCTGTTGACTTTGTATACCATTCCGTTGTAAATAAACGATCTTAGCATAGATCCATTGTGGTCTTTCAATTCTATAATAATGGAAACAGCAACCCTAGTCGCCATCTTTATATCTGGGTTACTTGTAAGTTTTACTGGGTATGCTCTATATACTGCCTTTGGGCAACCCTCTCAACAACTAAGAGATCCATTCGAGGAACACGGGGACTAGTTGACGTAATCAGCCTCCAACTATTTGGAGGCTGATTACGTCAATGAAGATAATGAAAAATTATTTCATTTTTTAGTTGAAATTGTAGGTGGTTCCCGAAAAAAAATAGCGAAAAAAATTATCCCTAAAGTGGATACTAAGAGAAATGTATAAACCAATGCTTCCATAAATTTGATCGTGGTTTACAATTATAGCTTTCATACCTATTTTGTTTAATCCTTCTGGATAAAGAAAGAAAGAAAAAGAGTCAAAGAAACGGCAGCGATTTAAATCAAGATTCTGACAGTACCCTACCTATTAAATAAAATCGCAAACAGAAACTAGAAGAAAAAAAGCAATGTTGCATCAGACTGCTTGTCTTTTTGTAGTAGGATCTCCAAGTTTTTGGAATGCCCCAAATTCCACTTGAGCATCCAAATCTGGATCAATACCAGCAAAAACATCTCTGAAGAGGGTTCTAGAACCATGCCAAATGTGTCCAAAGAAGAAAAGTAGAGCAAACGAAGCATGTCCAAACGTAAACCAACCTCTCGGACTGCTACGAAAAACACCATCGGATTTCAAAGTCGCACGATCTAATTCAAAAATCTCACCTAATTGAGCCCGTCTAGCATATTTTTTCACAGTTGCGGGATCACTATAACTCACTCCATTGAGTTCACCACCATAAAACTCAACAGTTACACCTACTTGTTCGACACTATATTTTGATTCTGCCCTTCTAAACGGGACGTCGGCTCTAACAATTCCGTCTCCGTCTACCAAAACAACCGGAAATGTTTCAAAAAAAGTAGGCATACGGCGTACAAAAAGTTCACGCCCTTCTTTATTTCTAAAGACGGGGTGTCCTAACCATCCAACAGCTATTCCATCCCCATTGTCCATTGAACCCGCTCGGAATAACCCCCCTTTTGCTGGATTATTACCAATATAATCATAAAAAGCTAATTTTTCAGGAATTTTAGACCAAGCTTCTGATAAACTTTGATTTTCAGCCAGTCCAGCACTAACTCTTCGATATATTTCTTGTTGAAAGTATCCCTGATCCCATTGATAACGAGTAGGACCAAATAATTCGATGGGAGTAGTTGCAGAACCATACCACATAGTTCCAGCAACAACAAAAGCTGCAAAAAAGACAGCAGCAATACTACTGGAAAGGACGGTTTCAATATTGCCCATACGTAATCCTTTGTATAGCCGTTGAGGCGGACGAACACTAAGATGGAATAGGCCTGCCAATATACCCAACGTCCCTGCTGCAATATGATGAGAGGCTATTCCTCCCGGAACAAAAGGGTCAAAACCCTCCACGCCCCACGCCGGATTTACGGGTTGGACCTTTCCGGTTAGTCCATAAGGGTCGGATACCCATATTCCAGGACCATATAATCCTGTTACATGAAATGCGCCAAAACCAAAGCAAGCCACTCCTGAAAGAAATAAATGAATTCCAAAAATCTTGGGCAAATCCAAAGAAGGTTTTCCTGTACGTTCATCACAAAAAATTTCTAGATCCCAATATACCCAATGCCAAATAGCTGCCAAGAAGCACAAGCCAGAAAACACGATATGTGCTCCGGCTACCCCTTCGTAACTCCAAAGACCCGGATTCGTTATAGTCCCTCCTGTAATATTCCAACCGCCCCACGAATTTGTTATTCCTAACCGAGTCATGAAAGGGATAACGAACATACCTTGTCTCCACATTGGATCAAGAACGGGATCGGAGGGATCAAAAACTGCTAATTCATATAGAGCCATCGAACCGGCCCAACCAGCAACCAGAGCAGTATGCATTATATGAACAGAAAGTAAACGACCGGGATCATTCAATACAACAGTATGAACACGATACCAAGGCAAACCCATGGAAATACCCCTTTATCAACGAAAAATAGACACTATGTAACTTTATTGCATTGGAAAAAACTCTGCTACGTACCCCCCAATTATTTCGGAGAAAGGATTAATATTTGTTCTATTCTGTTAGTAATAATGGAACAATTTGATTCATAGGAAAAAAGGGAAGCGGATCTATTCTATATCCGATAAGTACCAATACGCAATGGGGGTGAATCCTATTTTATATGAACCAAGATAGCTATTGTTGTTGATCATTCAGAAGCCGGTTCGTAACAAATTTCCTTTATTTTTATTCATTCTCTCTTACTTTACTTTTATTTTATATTATATTTTAGCTTATTCAACTTATGTATTAAATATCATTAATTTCAATATTATTAATAAAGTAGGAAAAAAGGATAATAGTATTAAAAACCGAAACCCCAATCTTACGTTTCCACATCAAAGTGAAATAGAGAACTTCATTCTCTTTTTTTTAATTTCATGCCTATTGGCGTTCCAAAAGTACCTTTTCGAAGTCCTGGAGAAGGAGATACATCTTGGGTTGACATATAGTGCGACTTGTCAGATATATTGGGCTATATGGGATTTCCCCATTTTCTCCCTCGATCGAGATATCCTCTGTTTCGCTCAAAAAGATTGATTGAATTATCAAAAATTTGTAACGCGAAGCGCAAAAAATAAAGTGGAATTAAATGCAGGGAGTATTTAGATTGATATTAGATTATCAAAATTTTTTTATGGTTTACGTGATCGGACTAATAAAATGAAGTATCCAGGCTCCGTTTAGCAAAAACCCAATTGATAATTAATATATAATATTTTTATAATTACTACTTATATGATATGCAAAATTATCAGAAAAAATTCTATAAAAAAAAAAAAAATTGAAACAGGGTGATCTAAAACTGTTGCTCAAATCAAATAATATAATTCAAAATTTGTTGACTATTTGACAGAAGACATGTGAAAGAACTTAATTGAAAAAAAATAAGGAGTAGTAAAAAAAGACGCGGTATTTGGTTCATTTGTCCTATATGTGCAAATCAAAATCGGGCAAATTTTTCCTTTTACTCGGGGTAGAGCATAAACCTAAAAAATGGAATAAAAAAAGGAAGAAGCCCGTTCAGGAACAAGAAAAAACCATCGCCATTTCAGCTGAATCTCGATGAACAAAAAAATATCAATGAATCAAGCTGACAGGCTTAATCAATCGTTTTATTATAGGATTTATCTAATAAAAGGCGCCAAAACTGAATTTTTCTTTTACTTTTGGGAGCAAGCCCTTCCGTTAGAAGTTAGAAAGAAAAACCTTCTATGAAAAAAGGGGAGGTTGGAATCGACACATTGATTTTTTCACAATTTTTGTTGAACCGTATGCATCAAAAGGTGCCTGTACGGCTCCTAAGGAATAAAATTTTATCCTAATCAACCGACTTTATCGAGAAAGATTATTTTTTTTAGGCCAAGAGGTTGATACCGAAATCTCGAATCAACTTATTAGTCTTATGATATATCTCAGTATAGAAAAGGATACCAAAGATCTTTATTTGTTTATAAACTCTCCTGGTGGATGGGTAATATCTGGAATGGCGATTTATGATACTATGCAATTTGTGCGACCCGATGTACAGACAATATGCATGGGATTGGCCGCTTCAATAGCATCCTTTATCCTGGTCGGAGGAGCAATTACCAAACGTATAGCATTCCCTCACGCTTGGCGCCAATGAGTTTTTTTATTTTCGAGAAAAAAATACTATGCCTTCGCCATCGGAAATATGAATTAGTTAAGTAATAATAGCATGGCACTTCGAATTCGATATGAAATTTTTTAGATTAAAAAAAATTAGATTATATATTGAAAGAGTAGTATGAGATAAGGAAGGGATATTTCAAATGATATCTTACCTATTCAGACACATTTTAGCGTCACACACTTTGTTTTTACACCGTAAGCTTATTTACAAAATTTATAAAAAAAAAAAAAGACACTTTGGGATTGCTGAATCATAGACGAATCAAAAAAATGATATATAAAGCAACGGAACCATCATAGTATTTTTTTACCTTCTACAAAAAAAGAAGGATGGTAATTGGATGATTTCTGGATCTGCGTATAATACAACCTATATTTTGTTTTCTGTCGCCAAAAGGAAAGGTCAAAAAAGTTAATTCCATTGTGGAGCCGTATGCAATGCACAAAAAAAGCCTGTACGGTTATTCAATTTTCTCTGGTTTTTTTTTGTTATCCCGCCTCATTCTGCGAAATAGAAGAACCTTCTTATATTATCAGGGTAATGATCCATCAACCCGCTAGTTCGTTTTATGAGGCACAAACGGGAGAATTTATCTTGGAAGCGGAAGAACTACTAAAACTTCGCGAAACCATCACAAGGGTTTATGTACAAAGAACAGGTAAACCTATATGGGTTGTATCCGAAGATATGGAAAGGGATGTTTTTATGTCCGCAACAGAAGCCCAAGCTCATGGAATTGTTGATCTTGTAGCGGTTCAATAAAAAATAGGAACGATTTAATCCAAATCGACAATTTCTAATTTTATATCTTTTTAGATTAAAGGTTTCGTTTCATATTCTCTTCAATATAAAAAAAATATTGAAGAGAATCTTGAAGAGAAGTAATTCAGAATTAGCCGGTTAGAACTAATCTAAACCAGCCCATTATTTATATGATTCCATATGCCAACCATTAAACAACTTATTAGAAATACAAGACAGCCAATCCGAAATGTCACGAAATCCCCAGCGCTTCGGGGATGCCCTCAGCGACGAGGAACATGTACTCGGGTGTATGTGCGACTCGTTTAGATCATAGACTGAGACACAAAAAGGAAATTCTTTTTGAAATATCAAGGATCAGTACCTGTGAATCAAATAGAATGGAGGAACTCGATTCATTATTTCAAAAATATGGATCGTTCATATATTCTATTGTGTCTGAAACTTATGGTTTACATTGGTGCAAATCCAATCAACTCCATTTTTTAGAAAACCCCCAATGATAACAAATGATTATCCATTAAGCGGGGGAAATTCCATTTTTTAGAAAAAATATTCCACTCTTCAAAGAAAAGAACGGACTAACAGGGTAAATGATCAAATCAATTTTAAACATGAAATACCGTTACTGTATAAAGTGGATCTCATTGTGAAAGATCTATTACTGGAATATTCATGGGGTAGAGCCAAAGAATGTGAATTGTACAAGTTACCAATAGTATTGATTAATTAAAAGAAGGAGCTCCGGTGTATAGAGAGGACCTCACCGTTTTAGAAGTAACCATAGAAACGATGGAACCCACTATTTATCCAATTCTATTTATTTACTACTTTTTGTAGTTATTCTACTTTTTGTAGTTATTCTATTTTTTTATATCAAGTATCAAGGCAATTTATCCTTTCAAAGCAAAGGAAAATACCGAGTAAAAAATAGTGGTGGGGAAGGTTAGAGTAGCAAAAGCCATTGGAATTTTTTTTTATACATTGGAATAATTCGTTTAGTTATTAATAGACTAGTAAAGGGGAAAAGAATAACTAAAAAAAGAATTAGTTATTCATCAAAGTTTGATTTATTCAATGACTAGAATTAAACGCGGATATATAGCTCGGAGGCGTAGAACAAAACTTCGTTTATTTGCCTCAAGCTTTCGAGGGGCTCATTCACGACTTACACGAACTATGACTCAACAGAGAATACGAGCTTTAGTTTCGGCTCATCGGGATAGGGGTAAAAGAAAAAGAGATTTTCGCCGTTTATGGATCACTCGAATAAATGCCGTAATTCACGAAATGGGGGTATTCCATAGTTATAACCAATTCATACACAATCTGTACAAGAAGCAATTACTTCTTAATCGGAAAATACTTGCACAAATAGCTCTATTAAATAGGAGTTGTCTTTATACAATTTCGCATGACATAAAAAAATAAGGGGAGTGGAAGAAATCCACGAAACTATTTGAAATAGAGTTCTACGGAGAATGAGTTCGGGGAAGGTAGAGTAGAAATTAGTATCATAAAAAAAAGTCGTCAAAACAAAACGAGAGTATATAGTCGCTAAAAAACGAGTTATTCTTTTCGACGATTCTTTTCTTTTGTTTTTTTATGACAGACACAGACGTAACAATCCAATTTTGATTCTTGCTTGAATTTTTCGAACAAAATATTAATCTCTTTTTTAATTCCTTCAGATTGGAATTGTTATTTAATTGAAGAATAAGTCTATTTTTTTCTGGTTCTAAGGCTAGTAGTTCTAGGGGTCGACTCACTTCTTTCAAATTGTTTCTGATTATTAAGAAAAGGTAACAAAGATAAAATACGAGCTTGTTTTATCGCAATAGTGATTAATCGTTGTTGTTTTAAAGTAACTCTATTCACTCGTCTAGATAATATTTTTCCTTGTTCACTAATAAATCGACTAATTAAACTCATGTTTCTATAATCAATTCGATCCCCCGATTGGATCGGGGGCAAACGCCTACGAAAAGATCGCTTGGATTTAGTAAAAAGTCGCTTAGATTTATTCATAATTTTTTTATTCCTTATCTCTAAAATCCTATTTTGATCCGATCAAAATAAAAACCATTTCTATTTCTATATAGGATAGAGTTTCTATATAGAATTAAGAATATAGAATTAGATTTCTTTCTATTGATTTATTTGTTTATATTTATATATATGTAATAATATATAGATACTAGTATTATTCCTGTTCTTAAAATAAAAGTTGACATACAAGCACGGCACTCAATTTGAGCTATTTCTTGATTTCCCCGTGAATTGTATGTTTATAACAATAGGGACAGAATTTTCTCAATTCCAATCGACTAGGGGTGTTATGCCGATTCTTTTTAGTAATATATCTGGAAATTCCTGCTGATTCTTTCTTAATATCATTTCGAACACAACTGGTACATTCCAAAATAATTGTTACTCGAACATCTTTACCCTTGGCCATGAAACCTCCTTTGTATTTATGATTCACCTCAATCTTCTATTTTAATTTTAGGATCCAGAACGAACAAGAACCAAAAAAATAGAAGCTGTTAACTCAAAAAAATTCTGAAATATTTCGTTGCAATGAATATTAATTAGTAATTAAATAAAAATAAAATAATAAATAATACAATGATTTTGTGAAAACTATATTTAAAATCTTTGTACAGTATTTTTTTTTAAGGATCTCATAGAATACTCTTTCCCTAGCAACACTTTTTTTTTCGTTCTATTACTAATTTAATTAGATCCTGAACCCTCATTTTTATGACCTTTCGACCCCCCACTTTTTCTAAAAAAAATAATTAGAAAAAGTAGGGGGGGTTAGTCCCCGACCGTTGATTGTATTTCTAAATTTTACACCCCTTTCTGATGTTAATAACTAGAATTAAAAAAAGGGAAATGTTAATGCATCTGGAAATAACCGATTAATCTCTATTAATAAACCTGCTAACGAACCGAACCATAGAGTACTTAGTACCGGTGCTACGGAAAGATATGTTTTTAGATCTCGCATTTGAAATCCTCCTTCTTTATTGTATTACATTATATATAGTAATATATATAACTACAGATGTACATGTAGTTAAGAAGTTCTTGTATTTGTATACGTAACTTCCGCCCCCCCACTTTCAAAATTAGAATTGAAATATTGTCTACTAGAACGATCTTATAGATTCCAGTTGAAAATGGAAACGCTTATTTATATCAAATTGAAATTGAGAGAATTATCGTAAAAAAAGTCAATTTTTTAATTATATCTTTCTTATCTGATATGAGAAAAAAAGAAGAAATGAATTTGATATACCGATAAAAAAGAAGAAGGATGTGGAAAATAAGACAGGAATTCTCTACAATGACACTGTAAACCAATTGAAAGGGATGTAGCGCAGCTTGGTAGCGCGTTTGTTTTGGGTACAAAATGTCACGGGTTCAAATCCTGTCATCCCTACCTATTACTGCTCAGAAGAGCAGTAACGAGGTATCTATTTTGATCTATTTTTTTTAATAAAAGTGGACATACATATAATTCTACAATTTATGATATACTATGATATCGTATATAGGTACAAAATTGATTCGGGTTAAAGAATGTCCTCTTTCTAGCCTTTTCGTTTTTTTAGAAAAAAAACACGAAAAACGCTCTTAGTTCAGTTCGGTAGAACGTGGGTCTCCAAAACCCAATGTCGTAGGTTCAAATCCTACAGAGCGTGATTTCACTCTTGTTTATTAGATTGTAGCAAAATTCCACTGTTCGCAAATTATTGAGCAGCAATCTTAATTAGACCTCCCGCATATGAAAGCAAGAAGGAGGTCAGTAAAAAAACGAGATGTTAATTAATCAAAAGTCCAATTGATCACCACGTCTGTATTGTAAATAAGCAGTTACGAATAATCCAGCCAAAGTAATAGGAATTAGACCTAAGACGATTCCAAATAAAAAAACTTCAATCATTTCAATTTTCTTTTGTTTTCATTTTTGAAAGGGAGAAAAGAGAGGTACTATCTATTCCTAGCTCTTAATCGGTATTGCTGATGAATCTCAATGACCAAAATTGGGTAATTAACACGGTAAAGAACTATTGAACATATGAAATACCACCGAAATCCTTTTTTATAAAAAAATCTGCATTCAATTAATGTCAAATAAGTCGTATTTTGCTTAGACCAATAAATAGAACTGAGGTTATAGTTAAAGCTGCTAGTAGAA